GCTAGCGTAGCTTAATTAAAGCATGACACTGAAGATGTTAAGATGAGCCCTAGAAAGCTCCGCAGGCACAAAGGTTTGGTCCTGACTTTACTGTCAGCTTTAGCTAGATTTACACATGCAAGTATCCGCACCCCCGTGAGAATGCCCTCCAGTTTTCCGCCCGAAAACAAGGAGCTGGTATCAGGCACACCCAATTACAAGCCCACGACGCCTTGCTCAGCCACACCCTCAAGGGAACTCAGCAGTGATAGACCTTAAGCCATAAGTGCAAACTTGACTTAGTTAAAGCTAAGAGGGCCGGTAAAACTCGTGCCAGCCACCGCGGTTATACGAGAGGCCCAAGTTGACAAACACCGGCGTAAAGCGTGGTTAAGGAACCCCTAAAACTAAAGCCGAACACCTTCAGAGCAGTTATACGTATCCGAAGGCACGAAGCCCCACCACGAAAGTGGCTTTATGACCCCTGACCCCACGAAAGCTAGGACACAAACTGGGATTAGATACCCCACTATGCCTAGCCGTAAACATTGATAGAACTATACACCCTCTATCCGCCTGGGTACTACGAGCATTAGCTTAAAACCCAAAGGACTTGGCGGTACTTTAGATCCCCCTAGAGGAGCCTGTTCTGTAACCGATAACCCCCGTTCAACCTCACCCTCCCTTGTTTTTCCCGCCTATATACCGCCGTCGTAAGCTTACCCTGTGAAGGCCTAATAGTAAGCAAAATTGGTATTACCCAGAACGTCAGGTCGAGGTGTAGCATATGAGAGGGGAAGAGATGGGCTACATTCGCTATTCTAGCGAATACGAACGATAGTACTGAAAACGTACATCTGAAGGAGGATTTAGCAGTAAGTGGAAAATAGAGTGTTCCACTGAAGTTGGCTCTGAAGTGCGTACACACCGCCCGTCACTCTCCCCGAGCCCATAATATATAAATATACATAAAATGCTCTAACCGCTAAGGGGAGGCAAGTCGTAACATGGTAAGTGTACCGGAAGGTGCACTTGGAATAAATCAGAGTATAGCTAAGATAGAATAGCATTTCCCTTACACTGAAAAGTCATCCGTGCAAACCGGATTACCCTGACGCCAACTAGCTAGCCCGCCCCCACAAAAGCAACAACCCACTATAAATAAACCCAAACACACGCACCCCCAAAAAACAAACCATTTTACCTCCCTAGTACGGGCGACAGAAAAGGAATTATCGGAGCAATAGAGAAAGTACCGCAAGGGAATGCTGAAAGAGAAATGAAATAACCCAGTGAAGCTTAAAAAAGCAGAGATTACACCTCGTACCTTTTGCATCATGATTTAGCCAGTAATACCCAAGCAAAGAGAACTTTAGTTTGAGCCCCCGAAACTACGTGAGCTACTCCAAGACAGCCTATTAATAGGGCAAACCCGTCTCTGTGGCAAAAGAGTGGGAAGAGCTTTGAGTAGAGGTGACAGACCTACCGAACCTAGTTATAGCTGGTTGCCTGAGAATTGGATAGGAGTTCAGCCTCCAGGCTTCTCTCTTCACCGCGGTTTAACCCCTGCCGATATCTAAAAGAAGCCTAGAGAGTTAATCAAAGGGGGTACAGCCCCTTTGAGACAAGATACAACTTTTCCAGGAGGGTAAAGATCATATTTACTCAAGGTAACAATGCCCAGGTGGGCCTAAAAGCAGCCATCCTGATAGAAAGCGTTAAAGCTCAAGCATTATACTTCACCCACATATTTTGATAACCAAGTCCCAACCCCCTAACATTATCAGGCCATCTCATGCAAACATGAGAGTGCACATGCTAATATGAGTAACAAGAGAGCACCCGCCTCTCTCCTAGCACACGTGTAAATCGGAACGAACCCCCACCGAAACTTAACGGCCCCAAACAAAGAGGGTAATGAACAACAAGTAAGCAACCAGAAAACCATCCAATAAACAACCGTTAACCCTACACTGGTGTGCCCCTAAGGAAAGACTAAAAGAAAAAGAAGGAACTCGGCAAACATTCCAAGCCTCGCCTGTTTACCAAAAACATCGCCTCTTGCAAAAACAAAGAATAAGAGGTCCCGCCTGCCCTGTGACTATATGTTTAACGGCCGCGGTATTTTAACCGTGCGAAGGTAGCGCAATCACTTGTCTTTTAAATGGAGACCTGTATGAATGGCATTACGAGGGCTTAACTGTCTCCTTTTTCAAGTCAGTGAAATTGATCTCCCCGTGCAGAAGCGGGGATACGCTTATAAGACGAGAAGACCCTATGGAGCTTTAGACACCAAGGCATGTCATGTTAAACACCCCTAAACAAAGAACTAAACCAAATGAACTATGCCCCTATGTCTTTGGTTGGGGCGACCACGGGGAAATACAAAACCCCCGAGCGGAACGGGAGTACGACCTCCTAAAGCCAAGAGCTGCAGCTCTAACAAGCAGAACTTCTGACCAATAAGATCCGGCAACGCCGATCAACGGACCGAGTTACCCTAGGGATAACAGCGCAATCCCCTTTTAGAGCCCATATCGACAAGGGGGTTTACGACCTCGATGTTGGATCAGGACATCCTAATGGTGCAGCCGCTGTTAAGGGTTCGTTTGTTCAACGATTAAAGTCCTACGTGATCTGAGTTCAGACCGGAGTAATCCAGGTCAGTTTCTATCTATAAAATGTTCTTTTCTAGTACGAAAGGACCGAAAAGAAGAGGCCAATACTCAAAGCACGCCTCACCCCTCCTGTTGAAAACAACTAAAATAGGCAAAAGGGCATATCCCTTGTGCCTAAGATAATGGCATGTTGGAGTGGCAGAGCCCGGTAATTGCAAAAGACCTAAGCCCTTTTCACAGAGGTTCAAGTCCTCTCCCCAACTATGATCACCGCCCTAATAACCCATATCCTTAACCCCCTGGCCTTCATCGTTCCTGTCCTACTCGCCGTAGCCTTCCTTACCCTCATTGAACGAAAAGTTCTAGGATACATGCAACTACGAAAAGGCCCAAATATTGTTGGACCTTACGGACTCCTCCAACCAATTGCGGACGGAGTTAAACTATTTATTAAAGAACCAGTCCGACCGTCAACCTCCTCTCCCGTCTTGTTCCTCCTAGCCCCTATACTTGCACTAACTCTGGCACTCACCCTCTGAGCCCCCATACCCCTCCCATACCCTGTAACCGACCTAAACCTAGGCATTCTATTCATCCTCGCCCTCTCAAGTTTGGCCGTATATTCTATCCTTGGATCAGGCTGAGCATCAAACTCAAAATATGCCCTCATTGGGGCCCTACGAGCTGTTGCACAGACAATTTCCTACGAAGTTAGCCTAGGATTAATCCTTCTTAACGCCATTATTTTTACAGGAGGTTTTACCCTACAAACCTTTAACGTCGCCCAAGAAGCAACCTGACTAATTATTCCCGCTTGACCCCTAGCTGCAATATGGTACATTTCAACCCTTGCAGAAACAAACCGAGCACCCTTTGATCTCACCGAGGGTGAGTCAGAACTAGTCTCCGGCTTTAATGTAGAGTATGCAGGAGGACCTTTCGCGTTATTCTTCCTGGCAGAGTACGCAAACATCCTACTAATAAATACACTCTCCGCTACACTATTCCTAGGTGCCTCCCACATCCCAACAATACCAGAACTAACCGCCACCAACTTAATAATTAAAGCAGCCCTCCTATCCATAGTTTTCCTATGGGTACGAGCCTCTTACCCACGATTCCGATATGACCAGCTCATGCACCTCATCTGAAAAAATTTCCTTCCCCTTACACTCGCCCTTGTAATCTGACATCTTGCACTCCCCATCGCATTCGCAGGGCTCCCCCCTCAGCTGTAACCCCGGATTCGTGCCTGAAGCCCAAGGGCCACTTTGATAGAGTGAACTATGGGGGTTAAAGTCCCCCCGACTCCTTAGAAAGAAGGGGCTCGAACCCTAGCTAAAGAGATCAAAACTCTTTGTGCTTCCACTACACCACTTCCTAGTAAAATCAGCTAATTTAAGCTCTTGGGCCCATACCCCAAATATGTTGGTTAAAATCCTTCTTTTACTGATGAACCCATACATCTTAGCCACCCTGCTATTCGGCCTAGGCCTAGGGACTACAATTACATTTGCGAGCTCACACTGGCTCCTCGCATGAATGGGACTTGAAATAAACACCCTTGCCATTATTCCACTGATAGCGCAAAATCACCACCCACGAGCAGTCGAAGCAACCACCAAGTATTTTCTTACCCAAGCCACCGCGGCCGCTATACTTCTATTTGCCAGCACTACCAATGCTTGACTCACCGGGCAATGAAGCATTGAACAAATAACGCACCCCCTCCCCACCACTATAATTATCCTTGCTCTTGCACTTAAAATTGGACTAGCCCCACTACATTCCTGACTACCAGAAGTCCTTCAGGGCCTGGACCTCACAACAGGACTTATTTTATCTACCTGACAAAAACTTGCCCCCTTCGCCCTCATCCTTCAAATACATTCAACAAACCCTACAATATTAGTTGTGCTAGGTCTGACATCAACCCTCGTCGGGGGCTGAGGCGGACTAAACCAAACCCAACTACGAAAAATACTAGCCTACTCCTCAATCGCCCACCTTGGTTGAATAATTTTAATCCTCCAGTTCTCACCTTCGCTTACCCTTCTGACCCTCCTTACTTACATCATCATAACATGCTCAGCCTTCCTTGTATTCAAATTAAACAAAGCAACCAATATTAACATGCTTGCTACCTCCTGGGCAAAAACACCCGCACTTACAGCCCTCGCCCCACTCATCCTTCTCTCGCTAGGCGGCCTCCCCCCACTCACAGGCTTCATACCAAAATGACTTATTTTACAAGAACTTTCCAAGCAAGACTTAGCCCCGGTAGCAACCCTAGCCGCCCTAAGCGCCCTGCTTAGCCTCTACTTCTACCTGCGACTAACCTACGCTATGACCTTAACCATGTCCCCAAATAACCTAAGTGGGACCACCCCCTGACGTCTCAACTCTAACCAACTTTCCCTCCCCCTGTCGTTAACCCTCACAGCCACCCTCATCCTTCTACCCCTAACACCGGCCCTAGTAACAATTTTAACCCTTTAAGGGACTTAGGATAGCACAAGTCCAAGGACCTTCAAAGTCCTAAGCGAGGGTGAAAATCCCCCAGCCCCTGATAAGACTTGCGGGACATTACCCCACATCTCCTGCATGCAAAACAGACACTTTAATTAAGCTAAAGCCTTCCTAGACAGGCAGGCCTCGATCCTACAAACTCTTAGTTAACAGCTAAGCGCCCAAACCAGCGAGCATCCGTCTACCTTTCCCCGCCTTTCCTAAAAAGGAGGCGGGAAAGCCCCGGCAGACGCTAGTCTGCTCCTTAAGATTTGCAATCTTACATGTCAAAACACCTCAGAGCTTGGTAAGAAGAGGGCTTAAACCTCTGTATATGGGGCTACAATCCACCGCTTACTCAGCCATCCTACCTGTGGCAATCACACGCTGATTTTTCTCAACCAACCATAAAGACATCGGCACCCTTTATCTAGTATTTGGTGCATGAGCTGGAATAGTTGGCACAGCCCTAAGCCTACTTATCCGAGCTGAACTAAGCCAACCAGGAGCCCTTCTTGGGGACGACCAAATCTACAACGTAATCGTTACGGCCCATGCCTTCGTAATGATTTTCTTTATAGTAATACCAATCATGATCGGGGGGTTTGGAAACTGACTGATTCCCCTAATGATTGGGGCCCCTGACATAGCATTCCCCCGAATGAACAACATGAGTTTTTGACTTCTACCCCCTTCCTTCCTCCTACTCCTGGCCTCTTCTGGAGTTGAAGCCGGGGCTGGCACTGGTTGAACAGTCTATCCCCCTCTCGCCGGAAACTTAGCCCACGCGGGAGCATCCGTTGATTTAACCATCTTTTCCCTCCACTTAGCAGGAATTTCTTCAATCCTGGGAGCAATCAATTTCATCACAACAATTATTAACATAAAACCCCCAGCCATTTCTCAGTACCAAACACCCCTGTTTGTGTGAGCCGTCCTTATTACAGCCGTCCTCCTTCTCCTATCACTACCGGTCCTTGCTGCCGGCATCACAATGCTTCTTACAGACCGAAATTTAAATACAACCTTCTTCGATCCAGCAGGGGGAGGAGACCCAATCCTTTACCAACACCTATTCTGATTCTTTGGCCACCCCGAAGTCTATATTCTTATCCTTCCCGGATTCGGAATAATTTCCCACATCGTTGCCTACTACTCTGGTAAAAAAGAACCTTTCGGGTATATGGGTATAGTGTGAGCCATGATGGCCATCGGCCTACTAGGTTTCATTGTTTGAGCCCATCACATGTTTACAGTAGGAATGGATGTAGACACACGAGCCTATTTCACATCCGCAACAATGATCATCGCAATTCCTACCGGAGTTAAAGTATTTAGCTGACTCGCAACCCTCCATGGAGGTGCCGTTAAATGAGAAACCCCCCTTCTTTGAGCCATCGGTTTCATTTTCCTCTTTACAGTAGGAGGACTAACAGGAATCGTCCTAGCCAATTCATCCCTTGATATTGTTCTCCATGACACATATTATGTAGTAGCCCATTTCCACTACGTACTATCTATGGGGGCTGTCTTTGCCATCGTTGCTGCCTTCGTACACTGATTCCCCCTATTCACCGGGTACACCCTGCATAGCACATGAACCAAAATCCATTTCGGGGTAATGTTCGCGGGCGTAAACCTTACATTCTTCCCACAACACTTCCTTGGGTTAGCAGGAATGCCTCGACGGTACTCAGACTATCCAGACGCCTATACCCTTTGAAACACAATTTCCTCTATCGGTTCGCTAGTTTCCCTCGTAGCAGTAATTATGTTCCTGTTCATTATCTGAGAAGCATTTGCTGCCAAACGTGAAGTATTATCAGTAGAACTAACTGCAACCAATGTAGAATGACTACACGGCTGCCCTCCCCCTTACCACACATTCGAGGAGCCTGCATTTGTCCTAGTACAAAATAATTACCGAGAAAGGGAGGAGTCGAACCCCCATATGCTGGTTTCAAGCCAACCACATCAACCGCTCTGTCACTTTCTTCATAAGATACTAGTAAAACCAGCCATTACATTGCCTTGTCAAGGCAAAATTGTGGGTTAAAACCCCGCGTATCTTGCACATAATGGCCCATCCCACACAACTAGGATTTCAAGATGCAGCTTCACCTGTCATAGAAGAACTTCTCCATTTCCACGATCACGCCCTAATAATCGTATTCCTAATCAGTGCACTGGTACTTTACATTATTGTAGCCATAGTATCAACTAAACTCACCAATAGCTATATTCTCGATTCCCAAGAGATTGAGATCATCTGAACAGTCCTCCCAGCTATTATTCTTATCCTCATTGCCCTTCCGTCCCTCCGCATCCTTTACCTAATAGACGAGATCAACGACCCTCACCTAACAATCAAAGCAGTAGGACATCAATGATACTGAAGTTATGAATATACAGACTACGAAGACCTAGGCTTTGACTCTTATATGATCCCCACACAAGACCTGGCCCCCGGACAATTCCGACTACTCGAAGCAGACCACCGAATAGTAATTCCAGTTGAGTCCCCAATTCGAATTCTTATCTCCGCTGATGATGTTCTCCACTCATGAGCCGTCCCCTCTCTTGGTGTAAAAATAGACGCAGTCCCTGGACGACTAAACCAAACAGCCTTCATTGCATCCCGACCAGGAGTCTTCTACGGCCAATGCTCCGAAATCTGTGGCGCCAATCATAGCTTTATGCCTATCGTAGTTGAAGCAGTCCCCCTAGAACACTTTGAGAACTGATCATCCCTAATACTTGAAGATGCCTCACTAAGAAGCTAAACCGGGCGCAGCGTTAGCCTTTTAAGCTAAAAATTGGTGACTCCCAACCACCCTTAGTGACATGCCCCAGCTCAACCCCGCACCCTGGCTCAGCATCCTTGTCTTCTCTTGATTAGTCTTCCTAATTATTCTTCCCCCCAAAGTCATAGCTCATACCTATCCAAACGAACCAACACCCCAAAGCACAGAAAAACCTAAAGGAGAGCCCTGAAACTGACCATGACACTAAGCTTCTTTGACCAATTCATAAGCCCAGTAATACTAGGAATCCCCCTAATAGCATTAGCACTGACTTTACCATGACTCCTTTTCCCCGCACCTACAACCCGATGACTGAACAACCGACTACTAACCCTTCAAAACTGATTTATCGGCCGATTTGCCCATGAACTCTTCATGCCTGTCAACATCCCCGGCCACAAATGAGCCGTTCTATTAACCGCCCTAATACTATTCCTCATCTCCCTAAATATGCTAGGCCTCCTACCATATACTTTTACCCCCACAACGCAGCTATCCCTCAATATAGGCCTTGCATTCCCACTTTGACTAGCAACAGTTATTATTGGTATACGAAACCAACCGACCGAAGCCCTAGGACATCTCCTTCCAGAAGGAACACCCACACTCCTCATTCCAGTACTAATTATCATCGAAACAATTAGCCTATTTATCCGACCATTAGCGCTAGGAGTACGACTAACCGCCAATCTTACAGCCGGCCACCTTCTTATTCAGCTAATCGCAACAGCTGCTGCCGTTCTTCTACCACTCATACCAGCCGTAGCCATCCTTACCGCTACCCTACTCTTCCTCCTTACCTTACTAGAGGTTGCCGTGGCAATAATCCAAGCCTATGTATTCGTCCTATTGCTAAGCCTTTACCTCCAAGAAAATGTATAACACACCCTAAAAAGTATATAATGGCCCATCAAGCACACGCATACCACATAGTTGACCCCAGCCCCTGACCACTAACAGGTGCAGTAGCTGCCCTTCTAATAACGTCAGGCCTCGCTATCTGATTCCACTTCCACTCTACAACACTAATAACTGTCGGAACAGCCCTCCTTCTCCTCACCATATATCAATGATGACGGGATATCGTCCGAGAGGGCACCTTCCAAGGACACCATACACCTCCCGTTCAAAAAGGCCTTCGGTATGGAATAATCTTATTCATTACTTCCGAAGTTTTCTTCTTCCTTGGGTTTTTCTGAGCCTTTTATCACTCCAGCCTTGCCCCCACCCCGGAACTAGGAGGCTGCTGGCCCCCTACAGGTGTTACTACCCTAGACCCATTTGAAGTCCCCCTACTAAATACAGCAGTCCTTCTTGCCTCAGGAGTAACAGTTACCTGAGCCCACCACAGTATTATAGAAGGAAACCGAAAAGAAGCTATCCAGTCCTTAGCACTAACAATTCTCCTAGGCTTCTACTTCACCTTTCTCCAAGCCATGGAGTACTACGAGGCCCCCTTTACAATTGCAGACGGGGTTTATGGCTCAACATTCTTTGTGGCCACAGGCTTTCACGGCCTCCATGTCATTATTGGCTCAACATTCCTAGCTGTCTGCCTACTCCGTCAAATCCGCTACCACTTCACATCTGACCACCACTTCGGGTTCGAGGCAGCTGCCTGATACTGACATTTCGTAGACGTTGTCTGACTATTCCTTTACGTCTCCATCTACTGATGAGGATCTTAATCTTTCTAGTATCAACCCCAGTATAAGTGACTTCCAATCACCAGGTCTTGGTTAAAATCCAAGGAAAGATAATGAGCCTAATCACAACCATTATCACAATCGCCATCGTACTTTCAACCGTTCTAGCCCTAGTCTCCTTTTGACTACCACAAATGTCCCCCGACCACGAAAAACTCTCCCCCTACGAATGCGGCTTTGACCCTCTCGGCTCTGCCCGTCTACCATTCTCCCTTCGCTTTTTCCTCGTTGCCATTCTCTTCCTGCTGTTTGACCTAGAAATTGCCCTCCTACTACCACTCCCCTGAGGCGACCAACTTCCCTCCCCACTATCCACCTTCCTTTGAGCCTCTGCCGTCCTAATCCTCTTAACACTCGGCCTCATCTACGAATGACTACAAGGAGGCCTGGAGTGGGCTGAATAGGCAATTAGTCTAAGAAAAACACTTGATTTCGGCTCAAGAACTTGTGGTTAAAGTCCATAATTGCCTAATGACCCCCGTTCACTTCGCTTTCTCAACTACCTTCCTGTTAGGACTAACAGGCCTAGCATTTCACCGGACCCACCTCCTCTCGGCCCTCCTGTGTCTAGAGGCCATAATACTTTCCCTCTTCATTGCACTCTCCATCTGGACCCTTCAATTAGACTCAACTAGCTTCTCAGCTTCTCCCATGCTCCTACTGGCCTTCTCAGCCTGCGAAGCAAGCGCAGGACTTGCCCTACTAGTAGCTACCTCCCGTACCCACGGGAGCGACCGACTACAAAGCTTAAATCTCCTACAATGCTAAAAATTCTTATCCCCACACTCATGCTTGTCCCGACAACCTGACTAACTCCCCCAAAATGGCTATGACCCACGACCCTCGCCCACAGCCTTATCATTGCACTAGCCAGCCTTACGTGACTAGAAAGCCTATCAGAAACAGGCTGAACCTCCCTCAACCTGTACATAGCCACAGACCCCCTATCAACCCCCCTCCTTGTCCTTACCTGCTGACTTCTTCCCCTGATAATCCTAGCCAGCCAAAACCACACCGCACTAGAACCAGTTAACCGACAACGAATGTATATCACCCTCCTGACATCCCTACAGTTCTTCCTTATTCTAGCCTTCAGCGCAACTGAAATTATTATATTTTATATCATATTCGAAGCAACCCTAATCCCAACCCTAGTTATTATTACTCGCTGAGGCAACCAAACAGAGCGTCTAAATGCAGGTACTTACTTCTTATTTTATACGCTTGCAGGCTCACTTCCCCTCTTAGTGGCCCTCCTCTTACTTCAAAATAGCACAGGGACCCTATCCCTCTTAACCCTACAATACTCCACCCCCCTCCAACTAATCTCCTATGCAGACAAGCTATGATGAGCAGGTTGCTTACTGGCATTCTTAGTAAAAATACCCCTATACGGAGTGCACCTCTGACTCCCAAAAGCCCATGTAGAGGCCCCCATTGCTGGATCAATAGTACTTGCAGCCGTGCTCCTAAAACTGGGAGGCTACGGCATAATACGAATAATAATCATATTAGAGCCCCTCACCAAAGAGCTTAGTTATCCCTTCATTGTCTTCGCCTTATGAGGGGTTATTATAACAGGCTCAATTTGCCTCCGCCAAACAGACCTTAAATCACTAATTGCCTACTCATCAGTAAGCCACATGGGTCTCGTTGCAGGCGGCATCCTAATTCAAACACCCTGAGGCTTCACAGGGGCCTTAATTCTTATAATTGCACACGGGCTAACATCCTCCGCCCTATTCTGCCTGGCAAACACTAACTATGAACGAACCCACAGCCGAACCATGGTCCTAGCACGAGGCCTGCAAATGGCACTCCCCCTAATAACAACATGATGATTCATCGCCAGCCTTGCCAACCTCGCACTACCCCCTCTCCCCAACCTCATAGGAGAACTCATGATTATTACATCCCTATTCAACTGATCCCACTGAACCCTGGCACTAACAGGAGCCGGTACCCTCATTACGGCAGGCTACTCCCTATATATATTCTTAATAACACAACGAGGTCCACTTCCTGCTCACATTATTGCCCTCGAACCTACACACTCTCGAGAACACCTTCTCATTGCCCTCCATTTGCTCCCCTTGATCCTCCTTATCCTTAAACCCGAGCTAATTTGAGGCTGAACATCCTGTAGATATAGTTTAAGCCAAAACATTAGACTGTGGCTCTAAAAATAGGGGTTAAAATCCCCTTATTTACCGAGAGAGGCTCGCTAGCAACGAAAACTGCTAATTTTCGCAACCTTGGTTGAACCCCAGGGCTCACTCGCACAGCTTCTAAAGGATAACAGCTCATCCGCTGGTCTTAGGAACCAGAAACTCTTGGTGCAAATCCAAGTAGCAGCTATGCACCCCACTTCCCTAATAATAACTACCAGCCTAATCATTATCTTTTCCCTATTAGTATACCCCGTACTTACCACACTCTCCCCTCGCCCTCAATCCCCCGACTGGGCCCTCACCCAAGTTAAAACCGCAGTAAAATTAGCATTTTTCGTTAGTCTCCTTCCCCTCTTTCTATTTATAAATGAGGGCGCAGAGGCAATTATCACCAATTGAACCTGAATAAACACTCTAACCTTTGATATCAATATTAGCTTAAAATTTGACCACTACTCCATTATCTTTACCCCCATTGCGCTATACGTGACATGATCTATTCTAGAATTCGCATCATGATATATGCATGCCGACCCATTTATAAACCGATTCTTCAAATATCTATTAGTCTTCCTTATTGCCATAATTATTCTAGTCACAGCAAACAACATGTTTCAACTTTTTATCGGATGAGAGGGCGTAGGAATTATATCCTTCCTTCTAATCGGCTGATGATATGGACGGGCAGATGCCAACACAGCAGCCCTCCAAGCAGTAGTATACAACCGAGTAGGGGACATCGGACTCATCCTTGCTATAGCCTGAATGGCAACCAACCTAAACTCATGAGAAATACAACAAATATTTGTCACCGCCAAAAACTTCGACCTGACCCTCCCCCTCCTAGGCCTAATCGTCGCCGCCACTGGCAAATCAGCCCAATTTGGCCTCCACCCCTGACTTCCCTCTGCAATAGAGGGCCCCACACCGGTCTCTGCCCTACTGCATTCCAGCACTATGGTTGTTGCAGGAATTTTCCTCTTAGTCCGAATGAGCCCTCTAATAGAAAACAACCAAACAGCCCTCACCCTCTGCCTATGCTTAGGCGCCCTCACAACCCTATTTACCGCCACCTGCGCCCTCACCCAAAATGATATCAAAAAAATCGTTGCATTCTCTACATCAAGCCAACTGGGCCTAATAATAGTTACTATTGGGTTAAACCAACCTCAACTTGCCTTCCTTCACATCTGCACACACGCCTTCTTCAAGGCTATACTTTTCCTCTGCTCTGGCTCAATTATCCACAGCCTGAACGATGAACAAGATATCCGTAAGATAGGAGGCATGCACCACCTCACCCCCTTCACCTCCTCGTGCCTTACTCTGGGTAGTCTCGCCCTAACTGGCACTCCTTTCCTAGCCGGATTCTTCTCTAAAGACGCCATCATCGAAGCACTAAACACATCTCACCTCAACGCCTGAGCCCTCACACTAACTCTAATTGCCACCTCCTTCACAGCTATTTACAGTCTCCGTGTTGTTTTCTTCGTCTCCATAGGCCACCCACGATTTAATACCCTCTCTCCTATTAACGAAAACAATCCAGCAGTGATTAATCCCATCAAACGACTAGCATGAGGCAGCATCATCGCCGGCCTCCTAATCACATCAAACATCACCCCCTTAAAAACACCAATCATGTCTATGCCACCCCTATTAAAACTAGCCGCCCTAACCGTCACCATCCTCGGACTGATCCTTGCCCTAGAACTAGCATCCCTCACAAGCAAGCAATTTAAACCCACCCCAATTCTTACCACCCACCACTTCTCCAACATACTAGGTTTCTTCCCCCACATTATCCACCGGTTTACACCAAAACTCAACCTCGTTCTAGGCCAAACTATTGCCAGCCAAATGGTTGACCAAACCTGACTAGAAAAAGCAGGACCTAAAGCCCTGGCCTCTTCTAATATCCCACTAATTACCACCACAAGCAACACCCAGCAAGGTATAATCAAAACTTACCTCGCCCTATTCTTCCTCACTCTAGCCCTAGCCGTCCTACTAATCTCATACTAAACAGCCCGAACTGCCCCCCGGCTTAACCCCCGCGTTAACTCTAGAACCACAAATAAAGTAAGAAGTAGCACCCATGCACTAATTACTAACATGCCCCCTCCCAACGAATACATTAACGCCACTCCCCCTATGTCCCCCCGAAAAACAGAAAACTCGCCCATATCATCCGCAGGTACCCAAGAGACCTCATACCACCCGCTCCCCAAAAGAACACAGGCTGACATAACACACACCCCATAAATTACCATATATAGTACAACCGCCGGACTGCCTCAACTTTCAGGATATGGCTCAGCAGCCAGAGCTGACGAATAGGCAAATACTACCAACATCCCTCCTAAATAAATTAAAAACAAAACTAATGATAAAAAAGAGCCGCCATGCCCCACCAAGACCCCACACCCCATACCTGATACAGCCACCAACCCTAATGCGGCAAAATAAGGAGAAGGATTAGAAGCAACCGCCACTAGCCCTAAGACCAAACCAAACAATAACAGACACATCATATAAGTCATAATTCCTGCCAGGACTCTAACCAGGACTAATGGCTTGAAAAACCACCGTTGTAATTCAACTACAAGAACCCTAATGGCAAGCCTACGAAAAACTCACCCTCTACTAAAAATTGCTAACGACGCGCTAGTTGACCTCCCCTCCCCCGCCAATATTTCTGCATGATGAAATTTTGGCTCACTACTTGGTCTTTGCCTGATTTCCCAAATCCTTACAGGACTATTCCTTGCAATACACTACACCCCTGACATCGAATCCGCCTTCGCCTCAGTAGCTCACATCTGCCGAGACGTCAACTTCGGCTGACTCATTCGAAATCTCCATGCAAATGGCGCATCCTTCTTCTTCATCTGCATTTACCTCCACATTGGACGTGGTCTCTACTACGGCTCGTATCTCTATAAAGAAACTTGAAACATCGGAGTGGTTCTTCTACTCCTGGTAATAATGACAGCCTTCGTAGGCTACGTTCTCCCCTGAGGACAAATGTCATTTTGAGGTGCCACCGTCATCACTAATCTCCTATCCGCAGTACCTTACGTAGGAACTATACTTGTCGAATGAATTTGAGGCGGCTTCTCAGTAGATAATGCTACCCTTACCCGGTTCTTTGCATTCCACTTCCTCTTCCCCTTCGTTATCCTCGCTATAACAATTCTTCACCTACTGTTTCTGCACGAGACCGGGTCTAACAACCCAATAGGACTAAACTCAAATGCAGACAAAATTTCATTCCATCCATACTTTTCCTACAAAGACCTCCTAGGCTTTGCAATCCTACTACTCTCACTCGTCTCCCTAGCCCTCTTCTCCCCCAACCTGCTAGGCGACCCAGACAACTTCACACCCGCCAACCCAATAGTTACCCCTCCCCATATTAAACCCGAATGGTACTTCCTATTTGCATATGCAATCCTACGTTCCATCCCAAACAAACTAGGAGGGGTCCTAGCTCTCCTGGCCTCTATCCTTGTCCTTATAGTAGTACCATTTCTCCACACCTCAAAACAACGAGCACTCACATTCCGACCAGCCTCTCAATTCCTATTCTGAGCACTAATTGCAGACGTGGCAATTCTCACCTGAATCGGCGGCATACCAGCAGAACAACCCTTCATCATTATTGGTCAAGTAGCATCTGTCCTTTACTTCTCCCTATTCCTTATCTTCTTCCCAATCGCAGGCTGGACAGAAAATAAAGTCCTTAATATATCCTGCATCAGTAGCTCAGCACCAGAGCGCCGGTCTTGTAAGCCGGACGTCGGAGGTTAAAATCCTCCCTTTTGCTCAAAGAGAGGAGATTCTAACTCCTACCCCTAACTCCCAAAGCTAGGATTCTAAACTAAACTACTCTTTGCGATAGAACTTTACAATATATGTACGTTTTGTACATATATGTAATTTCACCATTCATTTATATTAACCATATCATATATAACATTCGAGAACATAACTGTATTATCAACATATATAGTTTTTAAACATATTTGCTAATGTATAAATTCCTAAGACTTACATAAACCAGTAAAAGGTATATATACAAGATAAACCTCTCAAGGATAGAACGAACTTGAAATATCTAAACGTTTAATCCACCTACACATATATACCAAGACTCAACATCTTCATGGACACTCAAAACTTTAGCGCAGTAAGAGCCTACCATCCAGCTCATTTCTTAATGCATACGATTATTGAAGGTGAGGGACAAGCGACTGTGGGGGTTTCACTTAGTGAACTATTCCTGGCATTTGGTTCCTATTTCAGGTCCATAACTTGATATTATCCCCCATTCTTTCCTTGACGCTTGCATAAGTTAATGGTGGAAACCATACGACTCGTTACCCAACATGCCGAGCGTTCTTTCCATCGGGCAAGGGGTTATCTTTTTTTGTCTTCCTTTCACTTGACATTTCAGAGTGCACACGGTAATAACAAATAAGGTTGAACATTTTCTTGCCCGCATAGGAAATGGTTTTCATGGTGGAAAGATTTTGCTTGAAGAATTGCATAACTGATATCATGAGCATAAATGATAATATTACTCCTAAGATATCTAAGATGCCCTCTCTCGGCTTTTGCGCGTTAAACCCCCCTACCCCCCTAAAACTCGAGACATCCCTAACACTCCTGTAAACCCCCCGTAAACAGGAAAAATCTCGAGTGGGGTATTTTATGGTCCATAAATGTATCTATTTACATTATTATAAATATGATGCAC